AACATTGAATAAAACAGTACCTGAAGGTTCACAGGCGGCCGAATATTTATTCCAGAAAGGCTTATTCGATTTAATTGTACCGCGTAATCCTTTAAAAGGCGTTCTGAGTGAGTTATTTCAGCTCCACGCTTTCTTTCCTTTGAATCAAAATTCAATCAAGTAGAGCATTAAGCTCAATTGTTTTATTTGTAGCAAACAAGTAGTTAGTTTATCGGAATCAAAGTCAAAATCATAAGAAAAGAATAATAATAAAGTCGATTATCATACATATATTTCATGAAGAAAGATGAATAAGTCCATTTATTTAGTTCTACATTCCTTGCACTTATTAGATATACTCACTTAGATATATACTTGGGTCTATACTAATTATAATTATTATTTTTATAATTATTATTTAATTAAAAATATTAATAATTATAATTATTATAAGATATCTTTATAACAATATAACAATAACAGGTACAACTAGTAAATCGAGGTACCCATTTTATGACAACTTTCAACTTTCCCTCTATTTTTGTGCCTTTAGTAGGCCTAGTATTTCCGGCAATTGCAATGGCTTCTTTATTTCTTCATGTTCAAAAAAATAAGATTGTTTAAACCCGATGGGACTAAATCTCATCCATTTTTTTTTTTGCAAAGCTTAGACTTGGATCATAACCTTAGACTTGTATCATAACACAGATATCTATTTAGTGGAATATGGGCTAATATGCGGTTCAGCCGAACATAAATGAAAGATCTCTTATGCATGCAGAAAAAAATCAAATGGTATATGGGTAAATGAATTTTCTCTATTTTCAAATAGATCAGATCAGGATCGGCGGATGTCTGAAATGTAAAGTCAATGTATCTATATGTATGTCAATATCTATAAGGGAATCATATGAAGGGGATGTTATTATTTTAGATCTAACCAATTAATTTGATGAATTCAATTATTTCTAAAGGTTCACATCAAAAGAGTGCTAGTTGATGAGAGTTATTTCGGAAACAAAAAGAAAAGGGTAAAGTCAAATTCATTTGGCTTATTCTCTCAATTCCAATAAAATGCAACCGGATTAAGTATGAGTTGGCGATCAGAACGTATATGGATAGAACTTATAACAGGATCTCGGAAAACAAGTAATTTCTGCTGGGCCTTTATCCTTTTTTTAGGTTCATTAGGATTCTTATTGGTTGGAACTGCCAGTTATCTTGGTAGAAATTTGATATCTTTATTTCCGGCTCAGCAAATCATTTTTTTTCCACAAGGGATCGTGATGTCTTTCTATGGGATCGCGGGTCTCTTTATTAGCTCCTATTTGTGGTGCATAATTTTGTGGAATGTCGGTAGTGGTTATGATCGATTCGATAGAAAAGAAGGAATAGTATGTATTTTTCGTTGGGGATTTCCTGGAAAAAATCGTCGCATCTTCCTCCGATTCCTTATAAAAGATATTCAGTCCGTCAGAATAGAAGTCAAAGAGGGTATTTATGCTCGTCGGGTCCTTTATATGGAAATACGAGGCCAGGGGGCTATTCCATTGACTCGTACTGATGAGAATTTAACTCCCGGAGAAATTGAACAAAAAGCTGCTGAATTGGCCTATTTCTTGCGTGTACCAATTGAAGTATTTTGAGAAATGAACTGAGAATTAATGCTTTCTTTGATCATCAAAATATTCTTCAGAAATTTCTCTCGATTATTCTATTCCTGGACTCTGGGTAGTCTTTTTCGAAATATTTGATATTTTGATAGAATGATAGAAAAAGAGTTCTTTCGTCTCAAAATAGATACTATTAATTACTTGAAGTGGTTCTTTAGGGCATTCGTCGAAAGGAGACACTTGCTTCGAATTTGACGAATTGAGATATCTGGAAACAATATTTTTTTAGTATTTCTTGATTCGAATTCGAAGTAGAATTCTTATTCTATTTATGGATTCTTTCTAGATTCAAGGACTAACCATGGAATCACAAAGAAAATTGAATAGATTCATAGGTTCGATACCTTGTAATTGGAATAGAACTCATGCTTGATAGAAATATTAGATCGCATAGAGTCAACGAATGAGGTGGGTTCAGTAACAATTCACAGATGAAAAAATGGCAAAAAAGAAAGCATTCACTCCTCTTGTATATCTTGCATCTATAGTCTTTTTGCCCTGGTGGATTTCTCTCTCATTTAATAAAATTCTGGAATCTTGGGTTACGAATTGGTGGAATACTAGGCAATCCGAAACCTTTTTGAATGATATTCAAGAAAATAGTATTCTAGAAAAATTCATAGAATTAGAGGAACTCCTCTTCTTGGAGGAAATGCTAAACGAATACTCGGAGATAGATCTACAAAAGCTTCGTATAGGAATCCACAAAGAAACGATCCAATTAATCAAGATACACAATGAAGATCATATTCATATGATTTTGCACTTCTCAACAAATATAATCTCTTTCGTTATTCTAAGTGGTTATTCTCTTCTGGGTAATGAAGAACTTGTTATTCTTAACTCTT